GGCACCTCTTCGAATTTCGAAAGGGAATAAATATAAAATAAGAAACCTCACAAATTTTTAATGCTTGAAACCCTGATAAAGTAGAAATTCCATTTCGAAAATAAAAAAAGAATCGGTAGGTGCGCAATATGTGACTCGCCCAAGGCAAGATCTTATTATGCATAGTATCTCGTTAGACAACTACTATGTCTAATTTTTTCTCATAGAAATTGTGTATACACTTAAAAAATTCCTTTTTGAGCAGGAAAAGTAAATAGGGAAACAAAAAAGGGGGGTCGGGCCTTCTTTAGTATCCATCTATAATTCTGGGAAGAGCCCGTTCATTGAAATATAAAATTTAGGAAGAAGTTGGTTGGAATAAAATTCCAATCGGCTGTATCCCTTTGCTTTCGAGATACAAATATGGGAATCATTGAAATATCTCTTTGATTGAAAAAATTTTAGTCATAGAATACATTACTCCACTAGAATCTAATGTAAGTCCTAAATGAAGATATTTTAAAAATAGTTCAAAACGTGTTGCAGAACGATCTAGAAAACAATTGATACGGTTTGATTCCTCAATCAATTCGTAGTACCTCTAGAGTCCACTTCTTCCCCATACGACGAGTGAAAGGGAAAAAGTAAAGACTACCATTAAAGCAGCCCAAGCGAGACTTACTATATCCATGTGAATTATGTCCCCTATCTCTATGAAGGAATTACTCCATTATTGCTCATTAATAATAGTGGAATCTACGGCGAAGAGTCAAAAAGGGACTCTGACCGAACACTGTTGATGAACTAATCCCAATAACTTCTACTAAATTCCTATACGACTTCTAATTGGGAAAGACTAAACATAAGTCAAATATGCAATGACATCTTAAGGGAATGTTACTAATGGAACATATAGGAATAATAAGGCCTATTCTTTTTGCCCGTTTTTATCTCTATAGAAGTACATTTTATTCTCCATTCAGTCTAAGTGAACACTCACTCATAATTTAATTAGATTTCGTATCTGTCTATCCAACGGAATTCAAGACTCAGCCAGTATACACTACATTAGTAGTAGAATAGAGGGGGATCGGGAAGTCGTGATAGCCCTTCCACCATTAGAATCTTTAATCCTAGATGCAAAGATTTACAATCTTTTAGAAAACCTCCAGACCGAATGCACAATCCGTTTCTGCTGCCGGGGAATAATTCGGTGAGTTATATATCATATCAACAGAACAGAATAAGAGATTTCGAGTCTTTTATTGATCAGGCGACACCCGGATTTGAACTGGGGAAAAAGGATTTGCAGTCCCCCGCCTTACCACTCGGCCATATCGCCAAAATAATACAAAAAAAGAGGAAAATTTTCCTGCCTAAGGTTGGATTACTGAACCTCCTTTTTTGTACTTGTATCTTGAAGCCTATTTTTTTCTTAATTATTTTCCGAAAAGAAGAGCCCTTCCTTCTTTTTGATTGGATTTGATCCACTCCTTCGATTGATTGTATAGTATCTCAAAACACACAAACGCAATGCCTAAAAGCTTCCCCGAACTTTTATATTGAAAAGCCAAATGTGGATTTTTAGTCACAAAAGAACAGGTTGATGACAAATTTGAACCATTAACTATTGACTCCTGGCTTCGAATTCATGAATGAGTCTTGGATTTGAATATCAAATTGTGTTTTCCTAATGACACAAGAAAAGAAAAATGGATACATAACTAATCAGTGTTTATTCCGTATTTTCAATTTCAATTATAACAATATATATGAGTATATGTAAACCCCAGAACAAAAATTGTTACACAGATATCTAATTGGTTATCTTATTTATATATGTTGCCTATGGGGAATTCTCAGGAAATTTTCGTGTTTCAAATTTTCATTTTCATGGAATAAAAAATAAAAATAGAAGGGCAATAAAGGGGAAGACGTATATATAGATAGATATATCTATCCGCCTGTATCTGTTTAATAAATACAACCCTTCTTATACACTTCACAATCTTACGCGTATGCTAAAAATTCTATAGGTAAAACACCTCTTCTCTTTGAATCCTTTTTTGAACAATGGAATCTATAAACGTGGTTAAGTACTAAAAAATCGACTCTATATTATATTGTTTATGAGTTTTCTGTTTTTATCTTATCGAAAAGATCAAATGCCGAATCCATTGATTTTTTCTGGTATTCAAGCAGATTGGAATATGTAATAATATGTAATATCATAATAATGGTAGAAATTGAATCTATTTTGATATTCTATAAAAAATTCCATACCTTAGTAAGTCTAAGTGGCAGAATTCTGTTTCTAGGAATGTTTTATCCATTTTTTTCATTTGTATCTGTTTCTCAAATTCCAATTGGAGTAGAAAATTTTCTTTATTCCCCCGTTCATAGTTCATACGTATTTCATACATTCTATTCCAGATATGGAGTTGGGTTAAATTTCATGTGATTCAGTAAACAGAATAAAAATTCCATCATTGCTAGATCATCTATATGATTCTATGAAGAA